AGCCCTGATATTGAACTATTTTCCCAAAAGGCTCCCCCTTCAGTATCATCGTCGCAATAATGTTTAACAACCAAGTTCGGGATGGATTGGAGTGGGTCCATTATGCTATAAATATCAAGGCTTAAAATATATAAAACTAATTAACTTTATCAAGTATTCGATCTATTAGTACGTCTCAGCTAAATATATTACTATACTTACACTTAACGCCTATCAAACGGTTAATCTAACCGTGATCTAAGAGTACTCATCTTGAGGTAGGCTTCCCACTTAGATGCTTTCAGCGGTTATCCAATCCACACTTGGCTACCCAGCGTTTACTGTTGGCACAATAACTGGTACACCAGCGGTGCGTCTCTCCCGGTCCTCTCGTACTAAGGAGAAATCCTCTCAATACTCTAACGCCTACACCGGATATGGACCGAACTGTCTCACGACGTTCTGAACCCAGCTCGCGTACCGCTTTCATGGGCGAACAGCCCAACCCTTGGGACGTGCTACCGCCCCAGGATGCGATGAGCCGACATCGAGGTGCCAAACCTCCCCGTCGATGTGAACTCTTGGGGGAGATCAGCCTGTTATCCCTAGAGTAACTTTTATCCGTTGAGCGACAGCCTTTCCACTCAGCACTGTCGGATCACTAAGGCCGACTTTCGTCTCTGCTCGACTTGTAAGTCTTGCAGTCAAGCTCCCTTATGCCTTTATACTCTACGACTGATTTCCAACCAGCCTGAGGGAACCTTTGCACGCCTCCGTTACCTTTTAGGAGGCGACCGCCCCAGTCAAACTGCCCACCTGAAACTGTTCTTTGGCCGGATAACGGCAATCAAAGTTAGAATTCTAGTTTAATTAGAGTGGTATCTCACTAATGGCTCCTATATATCCGCAAATATATAATCTTAGCCTCCCACCTATACTGCGCAAAATAAACCCAAATTCAATTCCAAGATACAGTAAAGCTTCATAGGGTCTTTCTGTCCAGGTGCAGGTAGTCCGCATCTTCACAGACAATTCTATTTCGCCGAGTCTCTCTCCGAGACAGTGCCCAAATCGTTACGCCTTTCGTGCGGGTCGGAACTTACCCGACAAGGAATTTCGCTACCTTAGGACCGTTATAGTTACGGCCGCCGTTCACCGGGGCTTCAGTCGTCAGCTTCGCAATAAAGCTAACCAACTTCCTTAACCTTCCGGCACTGGGCAGGCGTCAGCCCCCATACATTGTCTTAAGACTTCGCGGAGACCTGTGTTTTTGATAAACAGTCGCTTGGGCCTATTTATTGCAACCCTACAAGGGTACCCCTTCTTCCGAAGTTACGGGGCTATTTTGCCGAGTTCCTTAGAGAGAGTTATCTCGCGCCCCTTAGTATACTCTACCTACCTACCTGTGTCGGTTTATGGTACAGGCATTTATTGCTTAAGATATATCGAGCTTTTCTAGGAAATATGACATCAATCACTTTAATACCTTAGTATCTTGTACTCACTTTTTAGCTTAGAATGTTTTCTCCATTCTTTTTAACCTTGAAAGTTTAAACCGGTAACCAACATCCGGCTGATTTAGCCTTTTTCGTCCCTCGTTATCAACAATAAATGGTACAGGAATATTAACCTGTTATCCATCGACTACGTTTTTCAACCTCGCCTTAGGCCCTGACTTACCCTTCGCGGACGAACCTTCCAAAGGAAACCTTAGGTTTTCGGGGCATTGGATTCTCACCAATGTTTTCGCTACTTAAGCCGACATTCTCACTTCTGCTTCGTCCACACCCACTTACGTTAATGCTTCAATCTATAACAGAACGCTCCCCTACCGATGTAAAACATCCCACAGCTTCGGCAAATTGCTTAGTCCCATTCATTTTCGGCGCAAGATCACTAGACCAGTGAGCTATTACGCACTCTTTAAAGGGTTGCTGCTTCTAAGCAAACCTCCTGGTTGTCTATGCATTCTTACTTCCTTTATCACTTAGCAATTATTTAGGGGCCTTAGATGGTGGTCTGGGCTGTTTCCCTTTTGACAATGAAGCTTATCCCCCACTGTCTCACTGGTTGATTACACACTTAGTATTCAGAGTTTGCATCGATTTGGTACCGCTCTCGCAGCCCGCACCGAAACAGTGCTTTACCCCTAAGCTATAGCATCAACCGCTGCGCCAAAACGCATTTCGGGGAGAACCAGCTAGCTCCGGATTCGATTGGCATTTCACCCCTAACCACAACTCATCCGCTGATTTTTCAACATCAGTCGGTTCGGACCTCCACTTAGTGTTACCTAAGCTTCACCCTGGCCATGGCTAGATCATCCGGTTTCGGGTCTATAAACAGTGACAAACGCTCTATTCAAGCTCGCTTTCACTATGGCTCCAATATTCTCTATATTAACCTGCCACTGCATATAAGTCGCCGGCTCATTCTTCAACATGCACACAGTCAAACGTTAAGTCGTCCTCCTGCTGCTTGTAAGCTTACGGTTTCATGTTCTATTTCACTCCCCTCCCGG